CAAGAGGTGGGCATTTATATACTTACTTCGGTTAGAGTATCAATTTGAGTATTGGATATGCAGTAAGTTTAGATTAATATCTAGGGAGGGGTGTGTTAAAAATGGGGGTGGGTATTTAAGGGGGAGGTGGGGAACCCGGGGGGAATGGTGAAATGTATGTGTTATAACAATTCTATGTCCTGCTACCATTAACTGTGATGCTCGTGCCTACCATTATGGGGATGCTCAAGATGCAGTTAAGTCCAGCTACAATTAATGCTCCGGGTCAGGGCCTCAGACGGCCATAGCTGAGTCCAAGCATCCCCAAAAATTAAAAAATACCAAATGTATGACAGCACAGTTATGTGTGAGCATGGGCTGATTAGTCATTAGTCCATCGAGATGTCTTATTTAAGGGGAAAGAATGGGCGATTTTAGATGAGATGGCCCTGAAGAAAGAACCAGATGTCTGATAAAGTTCATTAATTAGCTACCCCCACAATCAATGGGCCCGGAGCGAGAAGAGGGATCCTTGCCAAGCGGGTTGCTGGTTTCACGCGGCATGGTGACTAAGCTCGTCATCTAATGGACGGGATATGCATGTTGACAAGGATGGATTTGACTTAAATGCGCTACTGTACGATGGTACAGTCGAATGTCCCATGTACTGTTAATAGGTGGATTGTACTTGCTTATATGCATGGGGCAAATCATGTAATGTACTATATACATATCATGTCCGTATTACATTGATATTATGTCCTCCCTCCCGTGCATGCATGAATTCTGTGTCATGCATGTCTGTATGTCTATTTATTTTGTGTTGTACCACGTTTTTTCGTTTGGTAGATGGCTGTCGTATTTATGATTGTGTGGGGTGTAAATTCTGTATTGAGTTTTTGAAAATTTTATTAAAATTGATACTGAGAGGGCTCTTGGTGTTTGTGAGGGTATATTGATAGTAATTCAGGGAATAGTTTAAATAGAACTTCAGCTTTGGGTGTTGATAGTGGGGCTATTAGGCTTCTTCCTTGAGTCTCAGGGAGGTTAGCTATTCTCCTTCTCCGGTTTACAAGACCGGTATATTTAATGTACTACAGAGACTTATCTTCATTTTAGGAGGTTATTTTCGATAGTGCTGGCCATTGGTATTAATACTAGGATTAGTAGAAAATATATAATGGATGCTAGTTGCCCGATGATGATGTATGGGTGCTCGACCGGCTGCCCTCCGATTCATGTGAGCGTTAATAGGTCTGCTACTAGAATTCAGAATATGCACTGGCTGATTGGTCGGAATATTATGCTTCGTTGTTTGGATGTATGGAGTAGTGGGACTAGTACTAGGATTAGGATTGAGAGAGTTAAAGCTAGGACCCCTCCTAGTTTGTTAGGGATTGATCGTAGGATTGCGTATGCAAATAGGAAATATCATTCGGGTTTGATGTGAGGGGGTGTGTTAAGTGGGTTCGCGGGGGTGTAGTTGTCTGGGTCTCCGAGCAGGTCGGGTGCGAATAGTACTAGTAGTATAAGGGCTAGAATTAGTAATAGGGCGCCTAGAATGTCCTTGATTGTATAGTAGGGGTGGAATGGGATTTTATCTGCGTCTGACGAGATTCCTGTGGGGTTGTTAGATCCTGTTTCGTGGAGGAATAAGAGGTGAACTATGGCAAGGGCTGCAATGATGAATGGGAGAATGAAGTGGAAGGCAAAAAATCGGGTAAGGGTTGCTTTGTCTACTGAGAATCCTCCTCAGATTCATTCTACTAGGTCTGTGCCAATATATGGGATTGCTGAGAGGAGATTGGTGATGACTGTTGCCCCTCAGAATGATATTTGTCCTCATGGCAGGACGTAGCCCATAAATGCTGTGGCTATTGTTGCGAATAAAAGAATTACTCCGACGTTTCATGTTTCTAGGAAGGCGTAGGATCCGTAGTATAGGCCTCGTCCCACATGTAGGAATAGGCAGATGAAAAATATTGAGGCTCCGTTTGCGTGTATGTATCGGATGATTCAGCCATAGTTGACGTCTCGGCAAATGTGGGTGACAGAGGAGAATGCTGTTATTGTGTCAGATGTGTAGTGTATCGCTAGAAATAGTCCTGTTAGGATTTGTAGGATTAGGCAGATGCCTAGAAGGGAGCCAAAATTTCATCATGATGAGATGTTTGATGGGGCAGGGAGGTCAATGAATGCATTGTTAATAATTTTTATTAGTGGGTGGGTCTTTCGGATGTTGGTCATTAGTGTTCTTGTAGTTGAATAACAACGATGGTTTTTCATATCATTAGTCGTGGTTAGATTCCATGCGAGAATAATGATAGTGTATATTGTATTTATTTTGAGTGTTATTTTTGTGATTGGTTTTGTGGGGTTCTCTTCAAAACCTTCACCTATTTATGGGGGGTTGGGTTTAATTGTGAGTGGTGGGGTTGGGTGTGGGATTGTGTTAAATTTTGGTGGGTCTTTTTTAGGTTTAATAGTTTTTTTAATTTACCTAGGAGGTATGATGGTGGTTTTTGGTTATACAACGGCTATGGCTACCGAGCAGTATCCTGAGATTTGAGTGTCTAATACGACTGTTTTAGGGGCGTTTATTACTGGTTTATTAATGGAGTTTTTGATGGTTTATTACGTGTTGAAGGACGAAGAAATTGAGATTGTGTTTAAGTTTAATGGCCTAGGGGATTGGGTTATTTATGATACGGGGGACTCTGGGTTTTTCAGTGAGGAGGCCATGGGGATTGCCGCTCTGTACAGTTATGGCACTTGGTTGGTTATTGTGACTGGGTGATCTTTGTTAATTGGTGTTGTGGTTATTATGGAGATTACTCGTGGAAATTAAGTAGGGTTATGCTGATAAGAATTGTAATTAAGAACGAGAGGAAATACAGTTTGATTAGACCTTTTTGGTTAGTAACTATAGTGGATATTTTTATTTGGATGAGTGAGGTGGTTTTGGGTAGGATATTTTCTAGTCAGATGAGGTCTAGGAGGGAGGATGCTGATTTTTGGCTTATTGTTAGGTTCATGTGGGGGGTTAAGCGGTGTATGATTGTGGGGTAATACCCTAGTTGGTTGGAGAATTTGAAGGGGCTTGATGGGTAATTAAATTTTAGGTTGTAGGTCATGTTGCTAATCTCTAGTGCTAGGATGAAGCCTAGGATTGTGACTGCCAGGGCCGTTATTTTTAGGTAGTGGGGCATTGTTATTTGGGGGATTGTTGTTGGGGGGATATTGTTGGAGATGATGAACCCTGCGAAGAGGCTTCCGATTAGTAGGCGTTTGATTGAGTTAATTAGGAAGGGGTTGTTTTCATTAATAATAATGAGGGTTGGAAATCGGGGTTGTCCTAGGAGCGCAAAGAAGATAATGCGGGTGCTGTAGATGGCTGTGAAGGAGGTGGCAACTAGTGTCATTAGGAGGGCTCAGGCGTTGGTATATGACGTGTTTGCGGATTCAATAATTAGGTCTTTAGAATAGAATCCGGTGAGGAAAGGTATTCCTGTTAGTGCGAGACTACCAATAATGAGGGCTGTTGTGGTAAATGGTATTGCTTTGAATAGGCCTCCTATTTTTCGGATGTCTTGTTCGTCATTTAAGCTGTGGATAATGGAACCAGAGCATATGAATAGTATAGCCTTAAAGAAAGCGTGAGTGCAGATGTGAAGAAATGCTAAGTAGGGCTGGTTAATGCCGATTGTTACTATTATGAGGCCTAATTGGCTGGATGTGGAGAAGGCAACGATTTTTTTAATGTCATTTTGGGTAAGTGCGCATAGCGCTGTGAATAGGGTGGTGATGGCTCCTAGGCATAGTATGATGGATTGGGCAAATTTGTTGTTTTCTGTTAGTGGGTAGAAGCGGATTAATAGGAAAATACCTGCTACCACTATTGTGCTTGAGTGGAGTAATGCTGAGACGGGAGTTGGGCCCTCCATTGCGGAGGGCAGTCATGGGTGTAGGCCGAATTGTGCGGATTTTCCTGTTGCGGCCAGTACTAGACCTATGAGGGGTAGATTTGAATTGGTTGGTTCTAGTATAAAAATCTGTTGAAGATCTCAGGTGTTGAGATTGGCTAAGAATCATGCTATTGCTAGGATAAAGCCAATATCGCCAATGCGATTGTACAGAATTGCTTGTAATGCTGCTGTGTTGGCGTCTGCTCGCCCGTATCATCATCCGATAAGTAGAAATGACATGATTCCAACTCCTTCTCATCCAATAAACAGTTGAAAGAGGTTATTTGCGGTGACAAGGATGAGTATTGTGATGAGGAATAGGAGGAGATATTTGAAAAATTGATTAATATTGGGGTCTGAGTGCATATATCATATTGAGAATTCTATAATAGATCATGTGACGAATAGTGCTACTGGGACGAATATCATTGAGAAGTAGTCTATTTTGAAGCTGAGTGACAATTTAAGGGTTTGGATTGTTAGTCAGTGTCAGTTTGAGATAATTATTTCTTGTCCTGTGTGGATAAATATTATTGTGGGGATCATGCTGGTGATGAAGGCATATGAGATAGCCGTTTTTACATAGTAGGGGTAGTTGGGGTTTTTGTAAGTACTGGAGCTCGTTATTGCAATTGGAATGGTTAGAAGGAGCAGGGTTGTTAGTGTGAGGGAGGAGAACATGTTTATTACTTTTATTTGGAGTTGCACCAATTTTTTGGTTCCTAAGACCAATGGATAACTACCATCCTTTAAAAGTTTGAAAAAGCCATGTTGTTAGACATGGGGGCGTAGAATTAGCAGTTCTTGCATACTTTTTCGGTAAATAAGAAGGCTGCGGGCTTCTATTGTTAGATTCACAGTCTAATGTTTTCTTTAAACTATATCTACAGTACAGGAGGCCTAAGATAATTTTTGGGTTTAAGGACAGAAGTAATAACGGTAGAATATGTAGTGATATGAGTGCATTTTCTCGTGTGAAAGAGGGTGAGATGTTGTTGATATGGTGGGTATATTTACCTCGTTGTGTCGTAATTAGTATATACAGGGAATATAGGGCTGTAATTACCATATTAAGTCCTATTAGGATGATTGTGATGTTAGATCATGAGAAAGTGGATATTACTACGAATAATTCTCCGATTAGGTTAATTGTTGGGGGTAGGGCTAAGTTGGTCAGGCTTGCTAGGAGTCATCAGGCAGCTATTAGTGGGAGGAGTGTTTGTAAGCCGCGGGCCAGAATTATTGTACGGCTGTGGACTCGTTCGTAGTTGGAGTTTGCTAGGCAGAAGAGTATGGAGGATGTAAGGCCGTGGGCAATCATTAGGGCGGTGGCTCCTATGTAGCTTCAAGGTGTTTGAATGAGGATGGCTACAATGACGAGTGCTATGTGACTAACGGAGGAGTATGCGATGAGAGATTTCAGGTCGGTTTGACGGAGGCAGATTGAGCTGGTTATAATCATGCCTCATAGGGACAGTAAGATGAAGGGGTACGCTATGAAGTCGGTTACTGGGTTGAGGAGTAGTGTAATTCGTAGTATGCCGTATCCTCCTAGTTTTAGCAGGATTGCTGCAAGAACTATGGAGCCTGCAATGGGGGCTTCTACATGGGCTTTGGGTAGTCAGAGGTGAAGGCCATATAGTGGTATTTTTACTATAAAGGCTATCATGCATGCTAGTCATAGGAAGACATTGGATCAGGAGTTGGCTATTGGTTGTACTCAGTACTGGAGGATTAGGAAGTTTAGGGACCCCATTGTATTTTGGATATAGACTAGTGCAACTAGTAGGGGTAGGGACCCTGTTAGTGTGTAGAACAGGAAATAGAGGCCGGCGTTTAGGCGTTCCGTTTGGTTCCCTCATCGGGTAATGATGATGAGTGTAGGGACCAGTGTTGCTTCAAATAAAATGTAGAAAAAGATTAGTTCCGCGGCGGTAAATGTCATGATTAGGAATAGTTGTAGTAGGATTAACATGGAGATAAACAGTTTTTTTCGGATTAAGTTTTCTTTTGACAGGTGATGTTGGCTAGCCATTAGTATCAGGGGAAGGAGTCATATGGTTAGGATTAGCAGGGGTGTGGATAGGGAGTCGGAGAAGAAAGTTAGTGAAAAGTTGAGGCTGCTGTCGCCAAATTGGTTTATGAGGAGTAGGCTTGTTAGACTAATTAGCAGGCTGTGTAGTGTGGGGTTAATTCAGATTATGTTATTTTTTGATAGTCAAGTTAGGGGTATTAGTATTATTGTGGGAATAATATATTTTAGCATTGTAGTAGATTGAGATTTTGCACGTAGTCGGTGCCGTAGGTGTTGGATACTATTACTAGTAGAGACAGGCCTAATGCTGCTTCGCAGGCTGCAAAGACTAAGAGGATAATAGGCATTATACTGGCTAGGGTGAAGTGGGAGTTTAGGATTATTAAGGTTGCTATAACGAATAGGGATAATATTATTCCTTCCAGGCATAGGAGGGAGGATATCAAGTGGGACCGATATATTAATAGTCCTGCAAGGGATACTGCGAATGCTATTATGATATTTATATACACGAGGGACATTTGGTAGTTATGAGCTTGATCATAATCTAATGAGTCGAAATCATTTATTTTGTTTTAAACTAAATACCATATTCGGTTCATTCTAGTCCTTTTTGAGTCCATTCGTAGGCTAGGCTTGCGGCTAATAGGAAAATTAATAAGAGGGCTATGGTGAGTATTGTGGGTAGGTTGGTTGTCTGCGAGGCTCATGGGAGCGGTAAGAGTAGTGCGATTTCTAGGTCAAAGAGTAAAAATGTGATGGCGACTAGAAAAAATTTTATAGAGAAAGGGAGGCGGGCTGATCCTATGGGGTCAAATCCGCATTCATAGGGGCTTGTTTTTTCTGAGTATACGTTTAGTTGGGGAAGTCAGAATGCGATGGTGACGAGTAACGTGGCTAGCATAAGGTTGGTTAGGAGGGCTATTATCAGGTTTATTGTTCTTTTCCGGGTTTGACCGAAACTAACTGATTGGAAGTCAGTTGTACTAATTAATACTAAAAGAGCATGAGCCTCATCAATAGATGGAGACGTAGAGGAAGAGTCATACCACGTCTACGAAGTGTCAGTATCAGGCAGCGGCTTCAAATCCAAAGTGGTGGGTGGAGGTGAAGTGAAATTTTAGCTGGCGAAAGAAACAGACAATTAGGAAAGTGGATCCAATGATAACATGAAGGCCGTGGAATCCTGTGGCTACGAAAAAGGTTGAACCGTAGACTCCGTCTGAAATTGTAAAAGGCGCTTCATAATATTCTGATGCTTGTAGTAGCGTAAAATATACGCCTAGTGTGATGGTAATAAACAGGGCTTGTAGTATGGGGTTGCGGTTCCCTTCTATGAGGCTGTGGTGGGCTCAGGTAATAGAGACTCCCGAGGCAAGAAGAACGGAGGTGTTGAGCAGTGGGACTTCCAGGGGGTTAAGTGGATGAATTCCTGTTGGGGGTCAGCAGCCGCCTAGTTCGGGAGTAGGGGCGAGACTTGAGTGATAAAATGCTCAAAAGAATCCGGTAAAGAATAGTACTTCAGAAATAATGAAGAGAATTATTCCGTAGCGAAGGCCTTTTTGGACGGGTGAGGTATGGTGCCCTTGGAAGGTACTCTCTCGGATAATGTCTCGTCATCACTGGTATATTGTGAGTAGATTTGTTGTTAGGCCAAGTATAAGTAGGGTTGTTGAGTTGAAGTGAAATCATATGATTAGGCCGGATGTTATTAGTAGGGCTGATAGTGCTCCTGTAAGGGGTCAGGGGCTTGGATTTACTATGTGGTAAGCGTGGGTTTGGTGTGTCATTATGTGTTATCGTGCAGGTACAGGCTGACTAGGAGGGTGAACACGTAGGCTTGAATTATGGCTACTGCGAATTCGAGAATTGTTAGTAGGACTAGAATAATGAAGGTGATAAGAGCTGTTGTAGTGCTGATGCTCATTAGTGCAAGGGTGGCTCCTCCGATCAGGTGAATTAATAGATGTCCTGCTGTGATGTTGGCTGTCAATCGTACGGCGAGGGCTATTGGTTGGATAAAAAGGCTAATGGTTTCGATAATTACTAGTATTGGAATTAGTGGGGTTGGTGTTCCTTGTGGTAGGAAGTGGGCAAGTGATGCTTTAGTCTTGTTGCGGAAGCCTGTAATTACTGCCCCTGCTCATAGGGGGATGGCCATGCCTAAGTTTATTGATAGTTGTGTGGTTGGTGTAAATGAGTGGGGTAATAGACCTAGAAGATTTGTAGATCCAATAAATAGGATTAGGGATATTAATATTAATGCCCATGTTTGCCCTTTGGTGTTGTGAATGCTCATTATTTGTTTTGATACGAGTTGAAGTACTCATTGTTGGAGGGAGATAAGGCGGTTGTTGATCAGTCGGTTTGATGTAGGAAATAGTAGGCTGGGGAATAAGACGATAAGAGTAACAAGGGGGAGGCCTAGTACTATAGGGGTAATGAAAGAGGCAAATAGATTTTCGTTCATTTTGATTCTCAAGGGATATTTTGTTTTAGTGTTTTTGTTGGTGCCAGTTCTGGGTTGTGGTAGAAATTGTGTTTTGAGACTTTTAGTTGGAAGATAATAAAGAGGACTAGAAACATTGATAAAATTATTGTAAGTCAGGTTGATGTATCTAGTTGCGGCATATCATCAAGGAGAGTATTGTGCTCTCAGTCTTTAACTTAAAAGGTTAACGCTTATATAGCTTCTTGGTGATTTTATAGTATTGACGCAGATCATTTTTCAAAATATTTTAGTGGTACTAGTTCAAGGACGATTGGTATAAAACTGTGATTTGATCCGCAAATTTCTGAGCACTGACCATAATATAGGCCTGGTCGGGTTGACATAAGGGTTGTTTGATTTAGGCGGCCTGGGATTGCGTCTGTTTTTAGTCCTAGGGAGGGGACTGCTCATGAATGTAACACATCTTCGGAGGAGATTAATATTCGAATTGTCATTTCCATGGGTAGTACAACCCGGTTATCTACTTCTAGTAGTCGTAATTCTCCTGGCTTTAATTCTGATGTTGGAATTATGTACGAGTCAAAGCTTACATCTTCATAGTCTGTATATTCATAGCTTCAGTATCATTGGTGTCCCATGGTTTTTACTGTAAGGGATGGGTTGTTGATTTCGTCCATCATGTACAGAATTCGTAAAGACGGGAGAGCGATCATAATTAAGATAATGGCCGGTAGAATGGTCCAGATTGTTTCTACCTCTTGCGCGTCCATGGTGCTGGTGTGAGTTAATTTTGTTGTTAATATCAGTGAAATAACATAGAGTACTAATGAGCTGATTAGGAAAACAATCATTAGTGTATGATCATGAAAATGCAGTAGTTCTTCCATGATGGGTGATGTCGCGTCTTGGAATCCTAATTGTATGGGATATGCCATATGAGATGTACGGGGTTTTCACCTGTAATTTAACCTTGACAAGGTTATGTAATGTTTTACTAACGTCTCATTAATCGAGAGAGACATAGTGGTTATGGTGTTGGCTTGAAACCAATAACAGGGGGTTCGATTCCTTCCTTTCTTATTTTAGGTTGACGTATGTGGGTTCTTCAAATGTGTGATATGGTGGAGGGCATCCGTTTAATCATTCTAGGTTTGTTGTAGTTAGGTCTACTGTTGAGACTTCTCGCTTGGATGCAAATGCTTCCCAGATAATAAAAACTATTAGCATTACTGCTGTCAGTGAGATAAATGAGCCTATAGATGAGATAGTATTTCATATTGTGTACGCGTCTGGGTAGTCAGAGTATCGTCGTGGCATTCCAGATAGTCCCAGGAAGTGTTGTGGGAAGAAAGTCATGTTTACGCCCACAAATATAATTGCAAAGTGGATTTTGGCTCATGTAGTGTTGAGGGTATAGCCTGAGAATAGTGGAAATCAGTGTACAAATCCCCCTATGATGGCAAATACCGCTCCTATTGATAACACATAGTGGAAATGTGCAACTACATAGTATGTGTCATGAAGGACAATGTCAAGGGAGGAGTTGGCTAGGACGATCCCGGTTAAGCCTCCAACTGTAAAAAGGAAGATGAAGCCCAGGGCTCATATTATAGCGGGGGATCATTTGATATTGCCCCCGTGAAGTGTTGCTAATCAGCTAAAGACTTTCACTCCGGTTGGAATGGCAATAATTATTGTAGCTGATGTGAAGTAGGCTCGCGTGTCAACGTCTATTCCGACTGTGAATATGTGGTGGGCTCATACAATGAACCCCAGGAATCCGATTGATATTATGGCTCATACTATCCCCATATACCCAAATGGCTCTTTTTTCCCTGAATAGTAGGTCACGATATGGGAGATTATGCCAAATCCAGGGAGAATAAGAATATAGACTTCAGGGTGTCCGAAGAATCAGAATAAGTGCTGGTACAGAATTGGGTCTCCTCCTCCCGCCGGGTCGAAGAAGGTTGTGTTTAGGTTCCGGTCTGTTAGTAGCATTGTAATGCCGGCTGCTAGCACTGGGAGGGAGAGGAGAAGTAGCACAGCGGTAATTAGTACGGATCACACGAATAAGGGGGTTTGGTATTGTGATATTGCGGGTGGTTTCATGTTAATAATTGTTGTGATAAAATTAATGGCCCCTAGAATTGAGGAGACGCCTGCCAGGTGCAGAGAGAAGATAGTTAGGTCTACTGAGGCTCCTGCGTGGGCTAGGTTGCCTGCTAGAGGGGGATATACGGTTCAACCTGTTCCTGCGCCAGCTTCAACTATAGAGGATGCTAGGAGTAGTAGGAAGGAGGGAGGGAGGAGTCAGAAGCTTATGTTGTTTATTCGGGGAAATGCTATATCAGGGGCTCCAATTATCAGGGGGACTAGTCAGTTGCCGAACCCTCCGATTATAATAGGCATCACTATAAAGAAAATTATTACGAATGCATGTGCGGTTACAACCACATTGTAGATCTGGTCATCTCCAAGCAGGGTCCCAGGTTGGCCCAGTTCAGCACGAATTAATAGGCTCAGAGCAGTTCCTACTATGCCAGCTCAAGCGCCAAATAGAAGGTACAGGGTACCAATGTCTTTGTGGTTGGTTGAAAATAATCAGCGGTTGATGAACATAGGTAAAATGGCTGAGTGAAGCATTAGACTGTAAATCTAAAGACAGAGGTTTGACTCCTCTTTTTACCAAGCCCCGTGGTGAATTAACATATTGAATTGCAAATTCAAAGAAGCAGCTTCAAACCCTGCCGGGGCTTCTCCCGCCTTTTTTTTCTCGCGGCGGGAGAAGTAGATTGAAGCCAGTTGTTTAGGGTGTTTAGCTGTTAACTAAAGTTTCGTGGGGGTGGAGCCCACCAATCTAGTGAGGACTTAGCTTAATTAAAGTGGTTGATTTGCGTTCAATTGATGTAAGGTGTAGTCTTGCAGTCCTTATCAGGAATTAAGTAAATTGTACTTGCTTAGGGCTTTGAAGGCTCTTGGTCTGTTTAACCTAAATTCCTATTCTAGAATTGATAGCATTGGTGTGAGTGGCAGTAGTATAGTAGATATTACGATTATTGTTGGCAGGAGGATTATTTGTTTTGTGGTGGAGAATTGTCATTTTATTTTTATGTTGTTTGTGGAGGGAAATATTGTGAGTGCAGTGGAATATGTAAGTCGTATGTAAAAATACAGGTTTAGTAGAGCTGTAATTGCTATGAGGGTCGGCAGGATGATGCTATCGTTTTTTGTTATCTCTTGAATAATTATTCATTTTGGCATAAATCCGGATAGTGGGGGCAGTCCTCCCATTGATAGAAGGGTAATGAGGACTAGGGCTGTTATAATGGGTGCTTTGTTTCATGTGTGTGACAATGATAGGGTGGTTGTGGTTGAGTTGGCTATGAATAATGTGAATATGGTGGAGGTCATGATAACATAGATGATTAGGTTTAGTAATGTTATGGTGGGGTTATATAATAAGACTGCTGTTATTCAGCCTATATGGGCGATTGAGGAGTAGGCTATGATTTTTCGTAGTTGAGTTTGGTTTAGTCCCCCTCAGCCTCCAATTATAATTGATAGTATTGATAGAGTCAGGATTAGGTTTAGGTTAATGGAGGGGGAGATTTGGTAGAGGACTGATATGGGCGCTAGTTTTTGTCATGTGAGTAGAATTAGGCCTGAGGATAGGGAAATACCTTGTGTTACTTCTGGGACTCAGAAGTGAAATGGGGCTATTCCCAGTTTTATGGCGAGGGCTATTGTTATAAGTATGGAGGCTGTCGGGTTAAATAATTTTATTACAGTTCATTGGCCTGAAAATATCAGGTTAATAATGACAGCTATTATTAGTAGCATAGAGGCTGTTGATTGGGCTAAAAAATACTTGGTTGATGCCTCTGTGGCTCGTGGATTGTGCTTTTTTATTATGATGGGAATAATGGCAAGTATATTTATTTCAAACCCGATTCAGATAAGTAATCAGTGTGAGCTAATTATAACGATAACGGTTCCGAGCATAACTGTTATTAGGATGATGATGAAGATAATTGGGTTTATTAGTACGGGAAGGATATGAACCAACATTTTCGGGGTATGGGCCCGATAGCTTAATTAGCTGACCTTACTGTTAGAATTTGGTGTAATTGGGAGCACGAAGGATTTTGGGTTCTTAGGAGTAGGTTCGATTCCTATAGTTCTAGAAATAAGAGGGTTCAAACCTCTATTATTTACTCTATCAAAGTAACTCTTTTGTCAGACATATTTCTTATGTTTGCGGGGGAATGCTTGACAGGAGAACGGGTAGTGATACATGTCATATGCATAGGGCTAGTGTTAGGGGTAGAAAGCTTTTTCATAATAAGTGTATGAGTTGGTCGTAGCGGAATCGAGGGTAGGATGCTCGAATTCATAGGAAGGTAATTGTGAGTAGTAGTGATTTTATGGTAAAATTAATTGTGTAGAGTTCTGGTATGTATGGGTTATGAAATGCTCCTAGGAATAGGGTTGTTGTGAAAATATTTATTATAATAATGTTTGCGTATTCTGCTATAAAAAATAAGGCGAAGGGTCCTGCGGCATATTCTACGTTGAAACCTGATACTAGTTCAGATTCTCCTTCGGTGAGATCAAATGGTGCCCGGTTTGTTTCTGCTAGTGTCGAGATAAATCATATTATTGCTAGGGGTCACGCTGGAAAAATTAGTCATACTTGTTCTTGTGTAATAATTAGTGTAGAGAGGGTAAAGGATCCGTTTATTAACAGTACTGATAGCAAGATAATTGCTAGTGTAACTTCATATGAGATGGTTTGTGCTACTGCTCGTAGGGCCCCGATAAGTGCATATTTTGAGTTGGAGGCCCAGCCCGATCAGAGGATTGAATATACGGCTAGACTTGATATAGCTAGTATAAAGAGGACTCCTAGGTTTATGTTGATGAGCGGGTGCGGTATGGGTAGGGGGATTCATATGGTTAGGGCCAAGGTTAGGGCCAGGATGGGTGCTAAAATGAATATTGAGATTGAGGACGTGGCAGGTCGTAGAGGCTCCTTAATGAATAGTTTAATTGCATCGGCAATGGGTTGGAGTAGGCCGTATGGGCCTACAACATTCGGGCCTTTTCGGAGTTGTATATAGCCTAGGACTTTTCGTTCAACTAGTGTGAGGAAGGCTACGGCTAGGAGGACGGGGATAATCAGCATTAGAATATTGAGTATAAACATTTTGTTAAGGAGAGAATTTGAATCTCTGAATATAAAGGTTTAAGTTTTACGCAATTACCGGGCTCTGCCACCTTAACTAAGCCCTTTTCTAGGGCGGGTTTGTTTGTGTATTAATTGAGATGTGGTCATTAATTGGTTTAAGGCGCTCTTTTGAAGTTGGCCTTATTTCTCTTGTCCTTTCGTACTGGGAGAAATACATAACAGATAGAAACCGACCTGGATTACTCCGGTCTGAACTCAGATCACGTAGGACTTTAATCGTTGAACAAACGAACCTTTGATAGCTGCTGCACCATCGGGGTGTCCTGATCCAACATCGAGGTCGTAAACCCTATTGTCGATATGAACTCTTGAATAGGATTGCGCTGTTATCCCTAGGGTAACTTATTCCGTTGATCAAGTTTTTGGATCAATAAGCGATGGTTTGATTCGACTTGTAAGTCTGGTCTTTAAAATCGCTCGGAGGATTTTTTATTCTCCGAGGTCACCCCAACCGAAACTGTTAACCCATAAATAGTGTTGTTATCCCTTGGCGGTTAAGTTTTTTTTCTTTGGGTTAATTAGTTAAAGCTCCATAGGGTCTTCTCGTCTTGTTAGTTCATCCCCGCCTCTTCACGGGGAGGTCAATTTCACTGATTAGAAGTAAGAGACAGTAAAACCCTCGTGTGGCCATTCATACAAGTCCTTATTTAGAGAACAAATGATTATGCTACCTTTGCACGGTCAGAATACCGCGGCCGTTTAACGTCTGTCACTGGGCAGGCAGTGCCTCCAATACTGGGGATGCTGGAGGTGATGTTTTTGGTAAACAGGCGGGGTTTGTGTTTGCCGAGTTCCTTTTACTTCTTTTAATCTTTCCTAAGTGCACTCCTGTGTTGGATTAACGGTACAATTAATAAATTGTTTATTGTTGGGTTATTTTTATGTGCCGTTAATGGTCAGGGTATTATCAGATACTGACTTAAACTTGTGCGAGGAGAAAATATTTCTTGTTACTCATATTAACATTGTTGCTTCTATTTTATAATAGATTAGTCCAGTACTGGTGCTAGGAGTTGGCTATTTTCCTATTGGAATTAATATTGTTTTTATTGTTGAGCTTTAACGCTTTCTTAATTGATGGCTGCTTTTAGGCCTACTATGGTATTGTTGGTTCTTGCTCTCTAGTGAAGGTTGTATCCGTTTCTAAAAGGCTGTACCTTTTTAGACTAACTTTTAAAGATACAGTGAGATTTGTTTGTCTCTTTGGCATCTTTAAAGCTGAACTAAGATTCATTTCCTGGACAACCAGCTATCACCAGGCTCGTTAGGCGTGTCACCTCTACTTACAGATCTTCTCACTATTTTGCCACATAGACGAGTTAGTTCTAATAAACTGTCCGTAAGTAGCTCGTCTGGTTTCGGGTTACTTAGCTAAAATTCGTTTTGTTAAGTTTTTGCTTGTTAACTCATTATGCAAAAGGTACAAGGGTTAATCTTTGCTTCTTTGTACTTTGATATTTTTCTTTCATCGTTCCCTTGCGGTACTTTCTCTATAGCGCCATGGTTAAAATTTCTATCTCCTATACTTTAGATTTGGGTAAATGTTTTGTTTTATTTCATTTTAGTTGTTTAGCGGGGGGGGGGCGTTTGGGCTAGATATAGTTCAAGATATTCATGGTGTGTGAAATCTTCTAGGTGTAAACTAGATGCTTTGTTTAAGCTATATCTTGGTTTGTCCAAGCACACTTTCCAGTATGCTTACCTTGTTACGACTTGTCTCCTCTCGCATGGTTGATATGCGTAATAGGTTTGAATATATCTTGGATACTTGAGGAGGGTGACGGGCGGTGTGTGCGTGCTTCATGGCCTAATTCAACTGAGCACTCTACTCTCAGTTTACTACTAAATCCTCCTTTGGTTATTAGTTTCATAATAACTTTCGTGTGATATTTTCTTAGGATAGAAAATGTAGCCCATTTCTTCCCACTCCATGGGTTACACCTTGACCTAACGTTTTTATGTGTTGTGGTTGTGCTTACTTCTATTCCTTTTTAGGGTTCGCTGAAGATGGCGGTATATAGACTGTATTAGCAAGGATTGGTGAGGTTTATCGGGGTTTATCGATTATAGAACAGGCTCCTCTAGAAGGGTATGAGGCACCGCCAAGTCCTTTGAGTTTTGGGCTGTGGCCGGTAGTACTCTGGCGAATAATTTTGTTTTTGTAATTATTTATGTTTAGGGCTAAGCATAGTGGGGTATCTAATCCCAGTTTGGGTCTTAGCTATAGTGTGTCAGCTGTTGTAGAGTTACTTTCGTCATTTATTTTATTATAATTATGGCTTTTTACAGTTTAATTAAGATTTAACTCTATTCGATATGGTGCTTTAACACATTTTACGCCGTATTCCTGTTAGCTTGGGTTAATCGTATGACCGCGGTGGCTGGCACGAGATTTACCAACCCTAATCAATATGGCTTAGTCAAACTTTCGTTCATGGCTTAATTTTTGTCACTGCTGTCTCCCGTGGGGGTGTGGTAAAGCAAGGCGTCATGAGCTACAGGTGTGTGCTTGATACCCGCTCCTCGTGGTCTTGTTGATTCAGAGGGCATTCTCACTGGGGCGCTGATGCTTGCATGTGTAAGTCTATTGAAAGTTAACAGGAAGGCTGGGACCAAACCTTTGTGTTCATGGAGTCCGTATACTCATCTAGGCATTTTCAGTGCCTTGCTTTGGTTTTAAGCTACATTAAC